AGGTAAAAATAGGATTTCCAGAAATTGACAAAGTAATATTTCCATTTATTCATCAGAAGAAACGTCCCTTTTAAAGCAAGAATTGATTTTCCTTGATACCTAACATAATGCATGAAAGGATCTTTGAACAACCATAAATTTGCTTGAAAAGCCCTGGGAAAGTGCTCTCTTTTTCCATAGAAATAAATTCGTTCAATAAGGGCTCCAGAAGATGTTGATCGTAAGTGAGAAGATTGGTTACGGAGAAAGAGGAAGCCAGATTCATATTCACATACATGAAAAGTATATAGGAAGAAGAATAATCTCTGATTTCTTTTTGATTTTGAAAAAGAAGAACTGGCTTTCTTTGAATTTGAAGTAATAAGACTATCCCAATTATGACACTGATGGAGAAAGAATCTTAATAAATGCAAAGAGGAAGCATCCTTTATCCAATAGCGAAGAGCCTGAACTAATATTTCCAGATGGGCTGGGTAAGGTATTAGTATATCTAATACATAATTTAAATGTGAAAAGTTGTCCTCTAAAAAAGAAAATATTGAATGAATTGATCGTAAATTTTCGGATTGAACTACCCCTTTCCTTTCTAGGGAAGATATTAATCGCAGAGACAATGGAATTTCCATAATGATTGAAGAAACCTCTGACATTATTTGCGAATAAAAATGATTGGTCTGCCCCAAAAAAGGAGTCTGTTTAGAGTCATTAACAGAAAGAATCAAATGATTCTGTTCATACATTCGAATGATTAAACGTTTCACAATAAGTAAGCTGGATTTATTGTCATAACCTGCATTTTCCAACAAAATTGATCTATTTAAACCATGATCATGAGCAAGTACATAAATATACTCCTGAAAGATAAGTGGATATAAGAAGTAGTGTTGTTGAGATCTATCTAGCCCTAAATAGCTTTGGAATTTATCCATTTGAAATTCTATTTAAATGAAAGGTAGAGGACTTTGGGGGTTATAAATGATACATAGTGCGATACAGTCAAAACAAGGTATTATAGTACAAACCGAATAGATACCTCGGATCCAGATAAACTTATCAACAGATTCTCTATCATCTCTTTTTCCATTTAATTTTAAGTTTTTATGTTCGTTTTCCTTATAGGATGACAAGATGATTAGAAATCCTTTACTTTTTTCAACCCAATCGCTCTTTTGATTTTGGAAATTGATTTATCAATATACTGTTTCTTATACACATACATCTCCATTATTCCATTATAGAATGGAGAGTGGTAATATTTAGGATTCATTAAAAAATCAATAATATTTTTCCTGGGAGAAAGCCTTCCCGTATTGGGCACTAATATTTTTTTAACGTCTAATTAGATCGGGTAATCATTCAAATTCAGAATGAAAGCTCGTTGCTTTTTCTTTCCCTATAACTTTTTCTTTCCCTATAATAAAAATGAAATTAATTGAAGCCGTGGGGCCCTATCCATTTATTAATTCGACCCAACTTGAAATTGACTTCGGTTTGCTCCCTTTCAATAATTTAAAGAAGGCTTTGTACCGAGCCGGAAAGAATAAAATATTCTCAGAACTCTTAATTGATACGACATGCTATTTTTTCCATTCATTCCCTTTCAGGATCAGTCGCGGTCTTCCAAACTTTACCGATAGTATGGACGAATCCCTCGCTTCATCTAAATGTGTAAAAGATCCTAGCCGCACTTAAAAGCCGAGTACTCTACCATTGAGTTAGCAACCCAAATATAAAAGGGTATGTAGATACAATCAGAATAAAACAAAATTATTAAATTAAAGCATTACTCTACGAAATAAAAAATCTAAAAAAAATTTCTACTCTATTAAATTTTTCTACTCTATTTGGAACATAAAAATGACTAAATCAGAATCAGATGAAAAAATCAAAAATTGCCCGACCAAAAAAATAAATAAATGTAAAAATGGTAGAACATCCCCTATTTCTATGTTATCCACTTTTTCAATCAAAAATCCGGGTATCAAAGCTAATCCAACGAACCCATCATTTGAATCAACAAGTAAAAATAAAAAAGAAAACCTATGGGACGGAAATAAATAGATCTGCTTATCACGATGAATTATATTTGTTCGATACAACGTTGTCAACATAAAGGTTAAGAAAAGAATACGATGAAAAAATACAAAAACTTAAATTGAATAATAGTAAAAAAAAGGACTTGTGTTGGATTGGCACTGCATATACCTATATTTATATACTAAATTTTGAGTTTTTAGATTAGATGGAGAATAAAAAATTTGAATCCATATAGAATAAAGAACTTCTATTCCTTGTTTGTTACTTGGTATTAGAGTTCAAATGAAAACCACCCGATTACAGGTAATGCCATAATTTTCTATTTTTTGAGGATCAATCAAATACGGTTTCCTTAGAAAAAGATTCTATAGAAAAGGATTCTATAAAAGCAATGAGAAATAGATACGAATAGACCAAGAAAGGAAATAAAAAACATAGTATAGAAAAGATATCCAAAATGATATAGAAATCACTATCCTACCCTTAGTTTTTATTTCCTTAATTTAATTTTGTTTGATTAGGGCAAAGTTACTTAAAAACCTCTGCCTTTTTTAAAATATCCTGAACAGTTCCTGTAGGCTGAGCGCCTTTTTCAAGGAAATAGAGAATAGCGGGAACGTTTAAATAAGTTTGATTCTTGATCGGATCATAAAAACCCACTTTCCGAAGATCTCTTCCTTCTCTTCGAGATCGAACATCAATTGCAACGATTCGATAGACGGCTCATCGGGATAGATGTAGATGAAAAAGAACCCCCCCCCTAGAACCGTATAGGAAGTTTTCTCCTCGTACGGCTCGAGAAAAAATGATTCGAAGTTTTATCTATGGATAAAATTTGATTAGAATAAATAGGAAAGGAATCCGTAAAATAAATTAATAAATTCTATAATTTCAATTTCACTCATTTTTATTTAGCTTACTTCCTGAAGAAGAAAAAATCATTTGTACTCATAACTCAAGTTCAATAATATAATATCTCAAATATCTTAAAGAAAAATCTTTCATTTAATATATATATTTTTTTTGAGTGGTCTTTAACCCACCCTTTTTGTCTCGTTTAAAATCTATTTTGATTCGTTATTCGGATCCGTGAGACAATTGAAGTGGTGTTTCCTTGTTCTGGGATCCTTTATCTTTGTTTAAAATCATTGGGTTTAGACATTACTTCGGTGCTTCTTAATCCTTTCAAAATGGTAGCAACATACCCCTTTTGCGATTTCTTTCTATCAAAGAATCATACCGACGGTTGATTCGTGCGCGATACACTACGTATCGAAAAAGTTTTAGCCGTTCCAACAAATTTTTTGAATTGAAAAATTGCTCGAATCGGATCCTTTCGATTTCTATATCGAAGATATCGAAGATATACTTACGAAGTTGTTCCAATTTATGAATTGGCATTAACCCTAGATCGTTGCCCCTGAGAAATTAATCAATACTTTCTACTCGAGCTCCATCATGAACTATTTACATTACAACCCAATAAAAAAAAAGAAGGGCTCTAGTAGAATAGAACAAATGACGTCGAGCCAAGAGCACCTTCATTCCTATATAAAATGGTGGATGTAAGAAAAAGAATCCACACCGGATCGTGTCCTTCAAGTCGCACGTTGCTTTCTACCGCATCGTTTTAAACGAAGTTTTACCATAACATTCCTCTAATTTGGAACCAGTACGGAATTGATTCAATTATGGAATCATGAATAGTCATTGGTTCAGTCGGTACAGAGACAAAGTAATTTATATTTTTTCTTATCTACATAGATAATAAAGATTTTTCTGAATAAATATTAGCAAGACCCCAGCTTTTTTGTATGAATGGAACGTTTTTTTATAAATATCTATTTCAAAAAAATATCTAACAGAAATATCTAGAAATCTAAACTAAATAGATATAGAAATAACATAACTAACAGAAATCACACGAAAAAATAAATTCTATTTTACTCTGCCTCTTCAAGTGACTCAATAAGATAGACCGGCCCATTTCCAACTTCCCAAAGAGTCAACCCATAAGGAATCATTACAAATCTTGATACTTGAAAAAGTTTCCAACTTCTACATCATTATTTGAGTCAAGTTTTACAGTAAAGACTCCCTTTTTTTATCATAAGAAATAAGAAAGAAAAATCTCTGTTTCTTTTCGAATGGAATTGTCAATGATGTAAAGCAAATAAGCTAAATCAAACAATAAAAAAAAATATCGAAAATATATATCATTGTTAAATAAAATATTTTAGGGATGCCAATTCTTTTTCACAAAAAGGGAAACACTATTGTCACTGAAACAGGATAAGAATACATACCTATAGGTTAAGCGCTTCCTCTTTTATATGTATTTTCATTTCATATTTTTTTTTTTTAACCTGATGAGGTTAAGTAATCTTTCTACAACTATGATCTACGGCCCATCTTAGCTTTATCTGGGTCACAAAGGGGTTCAGTTACTTTTGCATATCATTTGAACTCGATTTAGTTCAGTTTGTGAAAAACTCAGATATGCTTCCGCAAAGAATCATTCAAAATCAAAAAAGAAGGAGGAATAATATTCTATGCAATATTAGACCTTGAAACAGAACCTCCTTGAACAAAAAACAAATATTAGGATACAATGGATACGCTCTGGGACGGAAGGATTCGAACCTCCGAATAGCGGGACCAAAACCCGTTGCCTTACCGCTTGGCTACGCCCCATTTCCATTTTTATTGGACAATAATACTAATAAAGAATAATATTGGTATTAAGTCTTCGTCAATTCCAGTCCAACTATCTAGAGAAACTCTTTTTTCTTTATCTTTATAGAATCTATTATAGATTCATGCTAGGATTTTGGCATGTGTATATCTCGAATTCAACTGAATTTATTGATCATTACATATAATTCAATTAAGATATTGTATGAAAGTATGATTTCTTCTATTCTCCTTTGAGAATTGGAGGATTTTTGATTGAGCAGAAAAAAAAAAAGAAGGATTTTTTTGTTTACCTTACTTTCTTCATTTTTCCTTAACTCAATCAAAATGCAATTATTTCGACGAAAAAAAAAGTCTGTTATGCTTAATATTTTTAGTTTGATCTGTCTTAATTCTGCCCTTTATCCGACTAGTCTTTTCTTCGCCAAATTGCCCGAAGCCTATGCTTTTTTGAATCCAATCGTAGATGTCATGCCAGTTATACCCCTGTTCTTTTTTCTTTTAGCCTTTGTTTGGCAAGCTGCTGTAAGTTTTCGATAAGAGCTTTAATACTATCCTAGAAAATTCATGATTTATTCGAGAAAAATTATAACAATTGATAAGATCAAATAAGTCTGACAGTATGAACCTTCGATTCAAACTCTCGGATAGTCGCGAGAAATCCGGCTCGCCCTATTTCCTTTCCCCATTTTAATCCTTTTTCGGGGAAATACCTTATGAGCTTAGGGTCCCTTAGAATATCTAATTGTGGGTATGAAAGTGATTTGTGGTAATTAAATTAAAGACTCTTATTACAAATTTCAACTTCATTTGATTTGAATTTCTGAACATTCTTTTCTATTTCTATAATTCATTTCTTGGTGTCAAAATAGGATATGTGATATAAAAGTGGAGGATCTATTATCTTTTCTCGTTTTTCTTTTTCAAAAAATGATCTTGGAGGTTGTGTAATGCTTACTCTCAAACTTTTCGTTTACACAGTAGTAATATTCTTTGTTTCTCTCTTCATTTTTGGATTCCTATCCAATGATCCAGGACGTAATCCTGGACGTGAAGAATAAAATAAAAATTTAGTTTTTCTTGTTTGATTTTACAATTTTATTAATATTTTATTTTAGCTATTCCACATATTTAATTTAATTAGGAAAAAAAAAATAAAAAGGGGTTTGCAAAAATTGAAAGAAAAAAATAGAAAGTCATCAACGGAAACGGAAAGAGAGGGATTCGAACCCTCGGTACGAATAACTCGTACAACGGATTAGCAATCCGCCGCTTTCGTCCACTCAGCCATCTCTCCCAATTGAAAAAGATAATTACTATGTTACATTACACATCAAGTAAGGATTAAATAAAGTATTTCTTTTACATTCTTTATCGTTATTATAGAATTAGCAATTCCATTTAGATGCTCGAAAGATCCAAATAGAATAGAAAGATAAATAAAGAGGACCTTCTTGCTTTTATTTTGTTCGAAGTGCCTTTTGGGCCTGGCCCGGTCAATACCCAGCCGGGCCTTTTTTTGTTCCAATGAATTCCCGTTTTTTTGTTTATAGGCAACATACTCTAAATAGCCAATTTGGTATCTGTGTAAAAATTTCCCTTCTGGGGTTTACATATACTTATCATTTTTGTTATAATAGAATCCAGAAATTGAGAAGGATTTTTGATTCAAAAGAATCAATTAAGTATGTATCCATTTGTATTTTCTTATGTCATTAGGGAAATCAAATTTTAGATTCAAATCCAAGAATAAGTCACGAATTCTCAGTCAACGAATAGTTAATGGTTCCCTTTTGTCATAAATTTCGGCTTTTTTAAGCGAAAATAGACATTTTATTTTTCAATAGAAAGTTGAGTGGAAGTTTTTCGGCATTGTGGGAAGATACGATACAATCAATCGAGGGGGTAGATCAAATACATTACAATAAATAAATTAAATACAATACGAAAGGATAAAAACTTTTCTAATTTTTATACATAAATTTAGATTTAGAAAAAGGATTTAAAAAGGGATGCAAGATGCAAGTACAATAAACTAAAGTTTAGTAATCCAACCGAAAAAGGAAAATTTTTTCTATCGTTTTGGCGGCATGGCCGAGTGGTAAGGCGGGGGACTGCAAATCCTTTTTCCCCAGTTCAAATCCGGGTGCCGCCTCATCAACAAATGAATCTAAATCTCTTATTCTGTTCTGCTGTCTTATTCTGTTCTGGGGATTTTGTAAAAGCTTGGAAATCCTTGAATCTAAAATTCAAAGAAAGATTATATTGGATGGATTTTTTTATAGTTTATAGAAAACAAAAAGTGCAAAAATTTTTTTTTTTTTTTTTTAGACCCGTCGTCAAGAGTATAATATACTATCTCCCAACTCCTTCAGAGAGACAATCGGGAAAGGGTACGAATTAGATCAAATAGGAAATAAAAGTATGTAATAGATAGCAATTTTTTTTACTTTGAAGGGCAAGAAAAAGGAATGGGTCTCTTTTTTTATTACTAGATAGAATAGATGTTCCATTCCATTAGTAACATTCCCTTATAGTGTCATTGTATATTTTACTTGTATTTAGTCTTTCCCTATTAGAAATCATATAGGAATTTTTGAAATGGATTTATTTGACTGGTTCATCAATAGTGTTCGGCCAGAATCCCTTTTTGACTCTGGACCATTCATTCTACTATTATTAGTGAGCAATAATGGAATAATTCTATCATAGAGATAAGGGATATAATTCACATGGATATAGTAAGTCTCGCTTGGGCTGCTTTAATGGTAGTCTTTACATTTTCCCTTTCACTCGTAGTATGGGGAAGAAGTGGACTTTAGAAGCACTCCTAATTTAGTTAACGGTATCAATTGTTTTATAGATCGTTCTGCAACTCATTTTTTATTTAAATTGAAATAATTTTCAATTTAAATAAAAAGATCCTCATTTCAAAATTCCCTTGGATTCTAGTGGATAAATGTATTCTATAACAGTAAAACGATTTTTTCAGATTCATCGGAATAAATAGATGTATCAAAGAAATAGAATCGGGTCCTACGTCAATTCCATATATGGATAAATAACTACATAGATTGAAGATAGAAGCTAATATAGTATACCAACTTTATTAGAAAGTCAAGTACAATTTTATTTTATACATTACTATAACACTAATAGAGAGTATGATAAGAAAAAAATTTCTTTCTTACCATACTCTCGGATCCCATAGAATACCGCCGATTATAGCCCGTTGATTTCATTTAATAGAATACTTTTCTTTTGATTTCTTCAAATATGGATAAGAATTCAGAAGTCAAGTTTCATTCAAAGTAATTAATCGTTTTGACTGACTGTTTTTACGTAAATTATAAGTAGAAAGGCAGTAGGAACTAAAATGAACAGTGCAGTAGCAATAAATGCAAGAATATTTACTTCCATAATCTCATCGTTTTTTTATTTCACAATAACTCGGGATTTAATCCCATAGAGATGATAAATCTTTCACCTGTCAATTCAATGAATGCATTACCTATCGATGATCTTGAATCGGATCAATATCATATCATGAATAACAATATCTGAGCTATTAAATTAATTCGTCGTCGAGAATTGAATAGTATAACATACGAAGATCCCTTATCCATACCGAATCCAATCTTGGATTCCCCGACCGAGCAAAAATTCCTTTTTTATCCTTTCTTTTTTTGTATGTAGTCAAACGAAGTATCATCTAACCACCCATCCGTTTCCATTAAAAACCCAAAAAGAGAGGAATTAGGTTCTAAATTTTAATGATCCAATTTTCTTTGGAAGACAAAGAAGTATGAGAAAGATGAGGCGCGGGATAAAAGATGGAATATTCTATCAACTTCACTATTTTAGTTATTTTAATTTTAGTTTAGGGTTTATTCTTTCTTTGACAGAATCCTGAAAAAAAAAAAGAGAGGAAACCTCTTCGGGATTCAATTATGCTCTCTGTCCCCTCTTTCACAGAAAATGGAGAGGCGAATTGATGTACTTATTGGATCCGTCGGGACTGACGGGGCTCGAACCCGCAACGTCCGCCTTGACAGGGCGGTGCTCTAGCCTATTGAACTACAATCCCAGGGAAATAAGAAGAGATCTAGCAGAAAATTTGAATTCTTTTTTATTCTCTTGTATCAGGTAAGGTATTTCTTAAGAACAAGAGAGTTCTACCGTCTGATAGTAGATTGGCAAATTGTTGGGCCGAGCTGGATTTGAACCAGCGTAGACATATTGTCAACGAATTTACAGTCCGCCCCCATTAACCACTCGGGCATCGACCCAACGCCTAAATTTTTTAGACGTTCCATAATAAACTTCCTTTCGTCTACCAGGCAGACTTGACAAATACGGCTACGGATCATTTGATAGAAAATACCACTCCTATAGTCTTGAGTCTTGGTACACCCCCAGAGGGACTTGAACCCTCGTTTTCTCCGTGAAAGAGAGAGGTCGTAACCACTGGACCATAGGGGCCTACGGCCGCCTTCATAAATCAACTAGAAATATAAGGTCCCGAGGGCCGGCCAAATCAAAAAGCACTAGAATATGGGTAATAAGACAAATACCATAGGTAATAAGAAAAATACCTTGAGGTAATATAAAAATAGAATAGGAAAAACATAATAGGTAAGGTAATAAGGCCTAGTAGGGTTACCTTATTAACTTTAACTTAATATAACTCAGGCCGAGATCCATCTTTAGTAGATCCATAGTATATAAATCAAATGGAAAAACTCCTTAAGTATTCTGGGGGTTAGTTAATGGTAATCAAATCAAACTTTACCATTAAACTATATAACCTTGAAACTTTATTTCATTGGTCTTTCTCATCTTTATCTCTCTCATTCACAAAGGGTTATGCGTTGGATCCATGATCCTTCACTCTGCAGTAGATTCAAGATGGTTTACCAAAATAGGATTTGGTCGGTCAAATTATATTGACCCCTAAGTCATACTGTCAATTGACAACACGACAGGACAGGAGGGTAATAAAAGAACGGAGAAGACATAGATATAAAATAAATAAATTAGATAGATATATCTGCGTTAATGTTAATAATAATAAATATTCATATCATATAGTTTTCTGGTATTCAATATTCAAGTAGATTAGAATATCAATCAAGTAGATTAGAATATCAATATCAATACCGTTATATTATACTATAAAAATAAATAAATATAAAATAAATAATATTCTAAAAAAATCCCAAAGCATAGTAAGCCTAAGTGGGAGAATTCTGTTTCTAAGACTGTTTTA